TTCTATAAGAAATTGTAGAAATTACATATTAATTATTTCTTTTATATATATAAAAGAAATAATTAATATGTAATAAGAGCGTCTCTTATTCAGGTTATTCAAAATATCTTTGTTATTTCTTGACATAGACATAGAAATATAAAAAGATATATAGGGAAATAAACTGCGTCCAATAGGATTTGAACCTATACCAAAGGTTTAGAAGACCTCTGTCCTATCCATTAGACAATGGACGCTTTTCACTCCAATTTTCATATTTCTTGTTCGGAAACGTAGTTGAAAGAATTCCAAGAATTTAGTATTCAAGTCAATGATGCATTACATTAATTCGATTCATTCAATCCTTTTATTGAATATTTTAAAAAAAATTTCTAAAAAAAAAAAATATTTTTTTTTTTTTCATTTTTAGCGTATTAAATATTATAATGATTATAATAATTAAAGTAAAAGCGGGTAGCGGGAATCGAACCCGCATCGTTAGCTTGGAAGGCTAGGGGTTATAGTCGACGTTGATTCATCATTTTTAACGTCTCTAATTCAAAACTGAACGTGAAACTTTGGTTTCATTCAGCTCCTTTATGGAAGATGGATAAATTCCCATATTTAGACATGAACGAAATAAAAAACCCGACCCATAACGTCTATGTCAGCTTTTATGTCTGAATCTATTCAGAACAACCCGCTTTCTAGACGATCCCTATAGAAAGATATTCTAACAATCTTTCTAGTTACTTCGTTCTTTACTTCTATTTGAAAGATCTTTAGGAAAAGCATTTGTTTCCACCGAGCTAAAACAATTTATCGATCGATGTCTTTAGTAAACCAAAGACATTGTTTAATAGCTGTTTTGCTTCAACTTCCCCTATAGAAATGAAAAATTGAAGATTTAGTTACGATTAGAAATACACTTTTTATCTTTATCCATGGGTCCTTTACTTATACTCATTCAATTGGAAGTTTGGAAGTATCGATCCAATAAAAAAAAATTATGTTTCGTAATTTCATAATCCAATTTTTCAATTTAAAATTGATTCTTGGATACAAATCACGAGAATGTATATTCTTCCTCGAATTTTTCATTGAGAGGTAAAGGATTCAATCCTTTTAAGAACTAAAGTTTTTGTTCGGAATGAATATTAATCAAACCGAAAGACCCTTTAACTATATAAAGGGTTAAAGAACGAATCACACTTTTACCACTAAACTATACCCGCTACAATAAGATTATTGTATATAAATGCGCCTTTTGTCGACCCTAATCAAAATAAAAAAACAAAAGATCAGAAAAGAATCAGGAAAACTAGAGCGTTTACTTTTTTGTATCAGAGGACCTAATGAGATTCGGAAAGGGGGGTTTATTTCATTTTAATAACTAATAACTAAATAACAAGTGCTTTTTTGCCCGAGGTTTTTGTCTTGAACTTAAGCTAAAAGTAGATTCTGGCAAGAAACGAGAGTTCCCTTTTTTTTATTTCTTTTTTTTTTTTTTATTTAATAAATCTTTTTATTTATTTATTAATAAATCTTTTTATTTATTTATTTATGATTTGTTGGAACAAAATGGCGGGCCCGGCTAAGTATTGACCGGGCCGGGCCGTGGAACTAAAAAGCCCTTCGGACAAAATCACGAAATTAAAAAATAAGAGTATATACTATGACGGGCATTTTCAAGCCTTATTTTTTATAATGTAACATAGTATTATCCCTTTTCAATTGGGAGGAGAGATGGCTGAGTGGACTAAAGCGTCGGATTGCTAATCCGTTGTACGAGTTTTTCGTACCGAGGGTTCGAATCCCTCTCTTTCCGTTTTCGTTGATGGCTTGTTATTTTCTTTCGAATTTATCGCGAGCTCTTTTTTTTTTTTTTACTAGTTCAAGATTAATAATTAAACAAGTGGAATAGATAAAATCTTACTAATAACACAACCGTTTTACAGTTTTAAAGCAAAGAAATCCTTATTTTTAGTCTTCACGTCCAGGATTACGTCCTGGATCATTAGACAGGAATCCGAAGATAAAGAGAGAAACAAAGAATATCACTACCGTGTAAACAAATAGTTTGAGAGTAAGCATTACACAATCTCCAAGATTTTTTTAGGAAAAAAGAGAATAGATTCTCCACTTTTATACCACATACTCTATTTTTTTTTTACAAGAAATAAAGTGGGTGATCTGAACTTGTCGCGGTTGTACAATAATTTCAATATTTGAATTGAGAGCGTAGGACTTATCTGATCTTATGAATTCTACGCATTTTTTTTTTCGAATAAATAGTGGATTTGTCTGGGACTTTATTAAAAATATCATCGAAAACTTACAGCAGCTTGCCAAACAAAGGCTAAGAGAAAAAAGAACAGGGGTATTACTGGCATAACATCTACAATTGGATTCAAAAAAGCGTAAGCTTCGGGCAATTTGGCGACGAAAAAACTACTGGCATAAAGAGCAGAATTAAGGTATATACAGATCAAACTAAAAATATTAAGCATAACAAACATTTTTTTTTTTGGGGGGGGGGTAATTTTATTTATTTTGATTGAGTTGTTAATAAATTTAATTGATTTTATTACTATTATAGATATGTGATTATTGATAGAATCAAAAAAATGAATAAAATAAGATAGACCAAAAAACTTTCTTTTATTTGAACTCACCCAATCAAAAATCAATCCTTCTATATCTCAAATCAAAAGAGAATAGAATAAATCATACTTTCGTACAATATCTTAATTGAATTATATGTAATGATCAATAAATTCAGTTTAATTCGATGTCTACATGTATAGTTTACATGTATAAAAATTCTAGTAATCCATTTTTTTTTTATAAAAAATAGATATTTTAACAGGAGTTGACGAATAACCCGTACCACTATTAGTGTTTAATATTAGTGTTTATTAGTATCGAATAGAAATAAATGGGGCGTGGCCAAGTGGTAAGGCAACGGGTTTTGGTCCCGCTATTCGGAGGTTCGAATCCTTCCGTCCCAGAGCATACCCGGTCTATATAATAATATATATAAAATATAAAAGATTGCCTTTTCCAACAGCCTTCTCTATTAAGATTATAGAGTAGAATATTGGGATAGAGTGTGATTATTATTTTTTTGGAGGTTTTCACAAATTTAATTGAGTTCAAGTAACACGTATATGAAATAGTAAATTGAATTCATTTGCGATTCGTTAAATAGTAATGATTTTACAGTCTAAATATGAAAAAAAAAATAACAAAATCAAATTTCAATCTTCTCTGACATCAGTGTTTTTTTATCTATTTTTTTTTAATCACAGATTGTTTAATCCAATATTTTTTTCCCTCTCTCTTACTGATGCTAAAATGATAATAAAAAACGAAAGGTCCTTGCTGGAAAACTTTCTGTTTTTCAAAATGCAAACGATTATATCGGATAGGGAATTTTTCAATCAATTAAATTTTTGTAACGAACCTCTATGAGTTCTTGGTACTTGAAGAAGTGTGAAATTGTTGAATTTATTCTATCACTATTATCTTACTTGAAGATAAAGATTCAAAATAACTTGTTTCTTTGTATTCTATTTACTTATTCGTGTTATATTAGTTAGAATTTAGTTAACTAATTTGATTTTTACAATAATAGAAAAATAGTTTTAAATTTCCAATATTAAATTCTATTAATAGATATTAATCTAAAAAAAATGGGTTAAATTTATTTTTTCTTGCTGATACTCTCCGTTTTTCATATAGAAGAAAAGGTATAGATTACTATGTACCAACCGAACCAATGATTATTCACGATTCCATAATTGAATCAATTACATATGGGTTCCAAACTGAAGGAATGTTATGGTAAAACTTCGTTTAAAACGATGTGGTAGAAAGCAACGTGTGACTTGAAGGACATGATCCGCTGTGGAGTCTTACATCCACCATTTTTTTATATATTATATAGGAATGAAAGTGCTCTTGGCTCGACATCATTTGTTCTATTCCGCCGTAACCCCCTTTTTTTTTTGGGGGGGGGGTGATATAATATAGTATAGGATGGAGCTCGAGTATAAAGTATTTTTTTATTTTTCAGGGGCAAGAATCTAGGGTTAGTATCAATCAACAAATTGGAACAACTTCGTAAGTATATTTTCGATACATAAACTTAAAGGGGCCCATTCGAGAAAATTTCCAATTCCAAAGGAAGGTTTGTTGAAATTGGTAAAACTTTTTCGATCAAATCAAAAGGAAAGTGTATTACGCAGGAATCCAACATTTGTATGATTCTTTGACAGAAGGAAATCGCAAAAAATGGTATGTTGCTGCCATTTTGAAAGGATTTAAAGATCACCGAAGTAATGTCTAAACCCAATGATTCAAGGCAAAGATCCTGGAACAAGGAAATACCGTTTTCAATTGTCTTAACAACTAGATCAGAATGAAGAATCAAAATGGATTCTAAAGAAGACAATTAAAGGGTTAGAGACCACTCAATAGATGAAATATCTAAAAGGTTGTTCTTTTGAGTTATTTCAGAGTTATCCAACTTGAGTTATGAGGGTGCAAATATGACTAATTTTCTTTTTGTTGGGTAAGAATAAGAAAAAAAGTAAAATCAATAGTCTAATTAATTTGATGATTTTATGGATATATTTGATATTGTAATTTTATACATAGACAGAATTTCGAATTTTCTCGAGCCGTACGAGGGGAAAACCTCTTATACGTTTCTAGGGGGGGGTATTGTTCATCTATCCCAATGAGCCATTTATCGAATAGTTGCAATTGATGTTCGAGCCCGACGAGAGGGAAGAGATCTTCGGAAAGTGGGTTTTTATGATCCGATAAAGAATCAAATTTATTTAAATGTTCCTGCTATTCTATACTTCCTTGAAAAAGGCGCTCAACCTACAGGAACTGTTCATGATATTTCAAAAAAGGCGGGGGTTTTTACGGAACTTCACCTTAATCAACAAACAAAATTCAATTAATGAAATAAAAAAAAAACAAAGGACTAACCCTGTTTATTTTAGTTATTGACTAAACTTCGTTTTTTCTACGTCTTCTTTAATTAAGTCTTCCATTTATATTTTATATATACTATTATATATATAGTATATAGTATTATATATATAGTGCCAATCCAAATATAGTGCCAATCCAACACAAGTCCTTCGTTTTTTTATATTGCAATTTTATTTAAATGATTTGATTAATTTTAATTGATTGAAATAGAATTATTATTGTTAGTTTGATTTAGAATTTGTTTTATCTTTTGTATGCTTGTGTATGCTTATGCTTTTGTCAATATTAATATTGACAACAGTGTATCAAATAAATATAATCCGATCGTGGATAAATGGATCCATTTATCCCTGTTCCATAGATTTTATTTCATTCAAATAAGAATTTCTTAGATTTTCTGTCATACAAGAAGTCTTTTTTGATTAAGATTTAAATCAATCAAATTCGATATTTCGATTTCGATATATATTAATTTATATACTCATTAATGGATAATATAAGAGAAGCGGGCTATAACTATTTGAAAATCTTTGACTTTATTTTATCTTTTATTTGAAAATTTTTTGTTTTTTGTCAGATTTGTTCATTTTTATTATGTTCAGAGCGGGTTAGAGTTTTTTTTGATTGTTTTTTTTTTTTTATGGTTTTATTGTGTTGTTCCCTTCCATTTCGGTATTTATTGGGATTCTGATTGTATCTACACATTCTCATTTGTTTATTTGGGTTGCTAACTCAACGGTAGAGTACTCGGCTTTTAAGTGCGACTAGCATCTTTTACACATTTGTATGAAGAAAAAGATTCGTCCATACCATCGGTAGAGTTTGTAAGACCACGACTGATCCTGAAAGGAATGAATGGAAAAAGCAGCATGTCGTAGTAATGGATAATTATAAGAATATTTCATTCTTACTAAATAGGTCCAAAATATTATTTCAATTGTTTAAATTCAATAAAAAAAAAAAGAATTTTTTTTTGGGGGGGTCGAGTGAATAAATGGGTAGGGCCTTACTAGAGGTTCCAATTCTAGGGAAATAAAAAGTAACGAGCTTCTATTCTTAATTTTAGAATGATTACCCCATCTAATTAGATGTTAAAAATATATTAGTGCCTAATGCGGGAAAAGCTTTTCCGATGAGTGGATTAGAAATTTCTTATGAGCCCTAATTATTAGCCATTCCCCTTTATGGGGCAGAGATAAATGTGTATGAAGAAGGCAGTATATTGATAAAGAGATTTTTTTTTCAAAATCAAAAGAGCGATTGGATTGATAAAATAAAGGGCTTCTAACTATCTTGGTATCCTATAAATGAAAATGAAAAAATCTATTATATGGAAAGGAAAGGGGGTTCTAGAGAGTCCGTTGATGAGTTTGACTTGTTTTCCGAGGTATCTAGTTTTTTCTTACTATAAATACCTTGTTTTAACCGTATCGTACTATGTATCATTTGATAACCCAATAAATCACCTATTTCTTTTCTGATTCAAATTGAATTTTAAATGGAAAAATTTCACGGATATTTCGAATTATATAGATCTCCACAATATGACTTCTTATACCCACTTATCTTTCGGGAGTATATTTATGCCCTTGCTCATGGTCGTGGTTTAAATATAAATAAATCCATTTTGTTTGATAATGGAGGTTATGACAAGAAATCTAGTTTACTAATTATAAAACGTTTAATTAGTCGAATGTATCAACAGAATAATTTTCTTATTTCCGTTAATGATTCTAATCAAAATAAATTTTTGGGGTACAACAAAAATTTGTATTCTCAAATGATATCGGAGGGATTTGCAGTCATTGTGGAAATTCCGTTTTCCCTACGATTAGTATCTTCCTTAGAGGAGACAGAAATCGTAAAATCTTATAATTTACGATCAATTCATTCAATATTTCCTTTTTTCGAGGACAAATTTCCACATTTAAATTATGCATCAGATGTACTAATACCCTACCCCATCCATCTGGAAATTTTGGTTCAAACCCTCCGCTACTGCGTGAAAGATCCCTCCTCTTTGCATTTATTACGGCTCTTTCTTCACGAGTATTATAGTTGGAATACTCTTATTACTCCCCAAAAATCCATTTTTGCAAAAAGTAATCAAAAATTATTCTTGCTCCTATATAATTCTTATGTATATGAATACGAATCCATTTTACTTTTTCTCCGTAACCAATCAAATCATTTACGATTAACCTCTTCCGGAATCTTTTTTGAGCGAATACGTTTTTATGAAAAAATAAAATATCCTGTCGAAGAAGTCCTTTTTCCGGCTACAGTATGGTTCTTCAAAGATCCTTTTATACAGTATGTTAGCTATCAAGGAAAATCGATTCTGGGATCAAAAGATACTCCTCTTCTGATGAATAAGTGGAAATATTATCTTGTCAATTTTTGGCAATGTCATTTTTATGTATGGTCTCAACCAGGAAGAATCCATCTAAACCAATTATCCAAGCATTCCTTTTATTTTTTGGGTTATCTGTCAAGCATACAGCCGAATAT